AATTAATATTAGTATATTTAGTGTCAGGTTATTTTTTGTAATTTTGGTTGAGATTTTTAGGTTTATGTGTAAGTGCTTAAAAATAAAATTGTATATATATATATATATATATATATATAATGGTGATGCCAATTCATACACTCGACTTGTTGGCTCGTCGTTCTTGAGTCCTCCTTGGTTTAGGGGTTTGACAAGGATAACAGGATTCTCTGAGCGTAGGGGGGTAGGGGGGTTTGACGCGTGAAAACCAAAGGGGGCACTATAGCAGGTATAATTGAATAAGAGATGTATATGTTATGCACTTGATTTATTAATATGTAATTCTTAAGTAATGTCTTATGATAGTTGAAACGTATGTACTTATACAAGGAAATGCTCAACCTTAATTAAACATTTGGGCTTGCACTCTGAAATGCAAAATGAAAGGAAACCAAAAAAAGATACCCTATGCATATAAAAGAATGCTCGGCATGGTGGGTAACGAGACATATGTACTACACCATTAATCAAATGCCAGTATAGTTAAATTTATGGGGGATTATAATATGATGTTCCTGAAATAGGAACCAGATGCCAGTAATAGTTCATATTGTGCAACCCCCACAGTTATTGTCCCTGATTTTATCATGCATTATATGCCTTACATACATTTGTTGGTGGTCTCTTACTACATTAATATGTTTTAATGAAGTTTTAGTTGATTTTTACAAGGTAAATATCTGAGATCGATTATTGTGTGGAGTAAATATTTTACTCATTTTTAAATAATTTATTTCTGAGTTTTAATTTTATGCTTATGTATACCTTAATTAGAATGTACTTGCTTTATGGTTAAAATAATGAATTGGTGATAATACATAGATGTACTAATGCATTAATGTAATATTATGCATATTATGTACTAAACCATAAAGGTGGTGCATATCAGAAGATAGTTTAGTTTTAAGAATTCTGGCTTTGGGAGCCAGGGGTGAGAGTTGAAATCTCTTTTTTCTGAGCACTAGGGGGGATTTTAACCTCCGATCTTCGGATTACAAGACCGATGCTTTTAAACTAAGCTACTAGGGCGAGGGCTTATTATAGTAATTTATTTTCTAGTCAACCTGCTAGTGGTATAAGAACTAGGAAAAGTGCGAAGTATAAGATTGATGCGATTTGTCCGATGATGATAAATGGGTGTTCTACTGGTATGCCTCCGATTCATGTTAAGATGATTATGTCTGCTACTAGGGTTCAGAATAGGAATTGGGTGATTGGGCGGAATGTTAATCCTCGTTGTTTTGAGGTGTGTAATAGGGGAACTACTATTAATACTAGGATGGAGAATAACAGTGCGAGAACACCTCCGAGTTTGTTTGGGATGGATCGTAGGATAGCGTAGGCGAATAGGAAATATCATTCTGGTTTAATATGTGGGGGAGTAACTAGGGGGTTTGCTGGGGTGAAGTTTTCTGGGTCTCCTAATAGGTTTGGGGAGAATAGTGCTAGTATTGTAAGGGTTAGGAGTATAATTACGAATCCTAATAGGTCTTTGTATGTGAAGTACGGGTGGAATGGGATCTTGTCTGCGTCTGGATTTAGTCCGATTGGGTTGTTTGATCCGGTTTCGTGAAGGAATAGGAGGTGTAGAATAGTTACTGCGGCGATAATAAATGGTAGTAGAAAGTGGAATGCAAAGAATCGTGTGAGTGTTGCATTGTCTACTGAGAATCCACCTCAGATTCATTGGACTAATGCGTCTCCCACATATGGTACGGCGGATAGGAGGTTTGTGATTACTGTGGCACCTCAGAAGGATATTTGTCCTCATGGGAGGACGTAACCCACGAAGGCTGTTATTATGACTAGGAGCAGAAGGACTACTCCGATGTTTCAGGTTTCTTTGTAGAGGTAGGATCCGTAGTATAGGCCTCGGGCAATGTGTATGTAGATACAGATGAAGAAGAATGATGCTCCGTTGGCGTGAATGTTTCGGATTAATCATCCATAGTTTACATCTCGGCAGATGTGGGCTACTGATGAAAATGCGGTTGAGATGTCCGAGGTGTAGTGCATAGCTAAGAATAATCCGGTTAAGATTTGGGTAATTAAACATAACCCTAGAAGGGATCCGAAGTTTCATCATGCTGAGATATTTGATGGTGCTGGAAGGTCAATTAGTGCGTCGTTGACGATTTTAATAAGGGGATGTGTTTTTCGTAGGCTTGCCATTAGTAGTTCTTGTAGTTGAATAACAACGGTGGTTCTTCAAGTCATTGGTCTCGGTTAAAGTCTGAGCAAGAATTATGGCCTATTTTATGTTTTTATTGTTGATAGCTTTGGTTGTAGGTTTAGTGGCTGTTGCTTCTAATCCTACTCCTTATTTTGCTGCTTTTGGTTTAGTGGTTGCGGCTGGGGTTGGGTGTGGGGTTCTGGCCGGGCATGGAGGTTCTTTCTTGTCATTGGTTCTTTTTTTAATTTATTTAGGGGGGATGCTTGTGGTTTTTGCTTATTCGGCAGCTTTGGCTGCTGAGCCTTTTCCAGAAGCTTGGGGTAGTCGTTCTGTACTGGGTTATGTTTTATTATATTTATTAGGGGTTTTCTTGGTGGCTGGGTTCTTTTGAGGGGATTGATACGAGGGTTCTTGGGTTTTTGCGGATGAATTAAAGGAGTTTTCTGTTTTACGTGGAGATGTGAGTGGTGTAGCTGTGATGTATTCGTTTGGTGGGGGTATGTTAATTATTTGTGCTTGAGTATTACTATTAACTTTATTAGTTGTTTTAGAGCTTACTCGTGGTCTTAGTCGTGGTGCCCTTCGTGCGGTTTAGAGTAGGGTTGGGATAGTAGCTAGGACTAGGGTTAGGAGGAAGATGGTTAAGTATGTTTTGATTATTCCCCGTGCGGTGTCGTTTGTAATTTTTGCTATGGTTGTTTGTGTTAGTGCTAGGCTTTTTGGTCCAATTGTTTCTAATCATGTTTTGTCTAGTTGGGTGGCGGCTGATTGTCCTAGAGTGAGTTTGAGTTTTGGTAGAAGTCGGTGTACGATTATAGGGAAAAATCCCAGTATGTTTGAGAAGTGGTGGGTTGAGGTGATTGGTGTTACTTTTATTTGTTTGCTTGTTATGTTGGCTAGTTCTATGGCTGTAAGTAAGCCTAAAATTGTTACTATTAAAGCTGCTATTTTTAGGGTGGTTGGTATTGTTATGACTGGTGTTTTTATTGGTAGAAAGTTTTGTGTAATAATGAGTCCTGCAATAATGCTTCCTCAGGCGAGTCGTTTGATAGGGTTAATTACTAGTGGGTGGTTTTCGTTGATTGGGGATAGTGGTGTGAATCGTGGGGTTCCTATTATTACGAAGTATACTAGTCGGAAACTATATACTGCGGTAAATGATGTGGCGATTAGTGTTAGGGTTAGGGCTCAGGCGTTTAGGTGGGAGGTGTTTAGGGCTTCGATGATTGCGTCTTTGGAGAAGAATCCCGCTAGGAATGGGGTTCCTGTTAAGGCTAGGCTTCCAATTGTGAAGTAGGTTGAGGTGGCAGGTATGCTGTTGAATAATCCTCCTATTTTTCGGATGTCTTGTTCGTCGTTTAGGCTGTGAATAATTGATCCGGAGCATAAGAATAGTATAGCTTTGAAGAAGGCATGGGTGCAGATGTGTAGGAATGCTAGTTGTGGTTGGTTAAGTCCGATTGTAACTATTATTAAGCCTAGTTGGCTTGATGTTGAGAAGGCTACGATCTTTTTGATATCATTTTGGGTCAGGGCGCAGGCTGCTGTGAATAAGGAGGTTAATGCTCCTAAGCATAGGCAGGTTGTTAGGGCTATTTGGTTGTTTTCTATAATTGGGTGTAGGCGAATTAACAGGAAAATTCCTGCAACGACTATGGTGCTTGAATGTAGTAGGGCGGATACTGGTGTGGGGCCTTCCATGGCGGAAGGAAGTCACGGGTGAAGGCCGAATTGGGCTGATTTTCCTGTTGCTGCTAAGATAAGTCCTATTAGGGGGATTGTTATGTTGAAGTTTTTTGATAAGGTAAAGATCTGTTGAATTTCTCATGAATTTAGGTTTATTGCGAATCAGGCTATAGCTATGATTAGTCCGATGTCTCCTACTCGGTTATAGATTACGGCTTGGAGGGCTGCTGTGTTTGCGTCTGCTCGCCCATACCATCATCCGATGAGTAGGAAGGATATGATTCCTACCCCTTCTCAGCCAATGAATAGCTGAAATATGTTATTGGCTGTAACTAGGATAATTATGGCTACTAAGAATGTAAGTAGATATTTAAAGAATCGATTGATGTTTGGGTCGGAGTGTATATATCATAATGCGAATTCTAAAATTGATCAAGTGACGTATAAGGCAATTGGGGTGAAGATTAGGGAATAGTGGTCAAATTTAAAGCTTATGTTTACATCAAATGTTTGTGTGTTTATTCATTGTCAGTTTGTAATAATACCTTCTGTTTTTAAGTTTAGGAAAATTATGAGAGGTAATAGGCTGATAAAAAATGCGGAGCTGACAGCAATTTTGGTTGTTTCTGCTATTTTTGATTCTTGTTGGTTTGGGTTTAGTGTTGTGATTAATGGGTAAACTAGAATAAGGAAGATTAAAAGAAGTGATGAGTGTATAATTAGTGTCATTTAGCTTCCACTTGGATTTGCACCAAGAGTTTTTGGTTCCTAAGACCAATGGATGAGCTGTTATCCTTTGAAAGCGCAAGGAAGCCAGGGATTTTAACCCTGGGGCGTAAGTATTAGCAGTGCTTACTGTTTTCTTTCCTTCCTTGGTAGGTAAGGGGATTTTAACCCCTGTCTTTAGAACCACAATCTAATATTTTGGTTAAACTACACTTACAGTAACATCATCCTCATATGAGTTCTGGTTTTGACACCAATAGGATAACGGGGATTAGGTGTATGGTTATTAGTAGGTGTTCTCGGGTGTGGAATGGTTGTAGTCCTGTGATATGACTTGGTGTTGGTCCTCGTTGTGATATTAGGAATATGTATAGGGAATAACCAGCTGTAATTAGTGTTCCTAGGCCAGTGAGTAGGATTGTTCATGGAGATCAGTTGAATATTGTTGTAATAATTATTAGTTCTCCTAGAAGGTTAGGTAGTGGTGGGAGTGCTAGGTTGGCAAGGTTGGCGATGAATCATCACACTGCGGTTAGTGGGAAGATTACTTGTAATCCTCGGGCGAGGATTATTGTTCGGCTGTGGGTTCGCTTTTCTAGGATGGATCAGGTGCCGAATAGGGCTGATGAGACTAATCCGTGGGCGATTATTAGAATAACTGCTCCTGAAAATCCTCATGGGGTTTGGATTAAGATTCCTCCTGCTACTAGTCCTATATGGCTTACTGAGGAGTAAGCAATTAGTGATTTTAAGTCTGTTTGTCGTAGGCAGATTGATCCAGTTATAATAATTCCTCATAGGGCCAAGATAATGAACGGGTATGCTAGTTCTTTTGATAGTGGATCTAATATTACTATTATGCGTATTATTCCGTATCCGCCTAGTTTTAGTAGGACTGCTGCTAGTACTATGGATCCTGCTACTGGGGCTTCTACGTGCGCTTTTGGTAGTCAGAGGTGGACTCCGTATAGTGGCATTTTAACTAGGAATGCGATTAAACAGCCGGCTCATCAGATTATATGGCCTCAGGAGTTGAGTTGTAGTGGCTGTGAGTACTGGAGTACTAGTATTGATAATGTTCCTGTTGATTGTTGTAGGAGAAGTAAAGCAACTAGGAGTGGTAATGATCCGGCTAGGGTATAGAATAGGAAGTAGGTTCCTGCGTTAAGTCGTTCAGTTTGATTTCCTCATCGGGTGATGATAATAAGGGTTGGGATTAATGTGGCTTCAAATATAATGTAGAATATGATGATTTCTGTGGCCCCGAATGCTATAATTAAGAATATTTGTAGGGAAGTTAGGAGTGAAATATATAGGCGTTGTCGACTGATTGGTTCTGGGTTAATGTGATTCTGACTGGCTAAAATTATTAGTGGTAATAATCAGCATGTTAATACTAAAAGTGGGGTTGATAATTGGTCTGTGGCTAGGTGTATATTAGATGAGGTTCATCCGGTTTCAGATGTTCATTTTAGTCATGTTAGGCTAATTAGGGCAATTAGAAGACTGTGTGCGGTTGTGGTTGTTCATAGTCATTTAGGGGTGGTTAATCAAATTGTTGGGAATAATATAATTGTTGGGATTAATACTTTTAACATTGTAGTAAGTTAAGGTTTTGTAGTCGGTCGGTGCCGTGGGTGCGGGCGGTGGCAACTAGTAATGCTAGGCCGGTGCTTGCTTCGCAGGCAGAGAAGGCTAGGAGTAGTATAGGGGCTGTTGAGAATCCCGTGGATTCAAATTGTAGTGCCCATAGGGCTAGTGCGATGAATAGGGATAATATTATTCCTTCTAAGCATAGAAGTGCAGATAATAAGTGGGTTCGGTGGAATGCCAGTCCTGTCAGGCCTAGAATGAATGCTGAGCTAAAGCTGAAATGTACGGGTGTCATAAGGGAGTCGTGGAATTTAACCACGATTTTCTGAGCCGAAATCAGAGGTCTTGTTTTGGACTAACTTCCTATTCTGCTCATTCTAGGCCGCCTTGGGTTCATTCATAAATTAATCCTAATGTTAGTAGAATTAGGACTGTTGTGGCTCAGAAGAATGTCCCAGTGGGGTTGTGGAGTTGGTCTCCTCATGGTAGTGGTAGAAGGAGAGCAATTTCTAGGTCGAAGAGAAGGAATAGGATTGCTACTAAAAAGAATCGTAATGAAAATGGTAATCGGGCAGATCCTAATGGGTCGAAGCCACATTCGTATGGTGATAATTTTTCTGCGTCTGGGTTTATTTGTGGTAATCAAAAGGATACAATTCCTAGGATTAGGGATAAAGCTGTTGTGATAATTAGGATAGTTATAATTAGGTTCATTATCTTTCCTTGGGGTTTAACCAAGACTGTGTGATTGGAAGTCACTTGTACTAACTTTAATACTAGAAAGATTATGAGCCTCATCAGTAAATAGATACGTATAGGAATAGTCATACTACGTCAACAAAATGTCAGTATCAGGCGGCTGCTTCGAAGCCGAAGTGGTGTTCTGATGTAAAGTGGTATTGAATTTGGCGTAGGAGGCATACTGCTAGGAAAGTTGAGCCAATAATAACATGTAGGCCGTGGAATCCTGTGGCTACAAAGAATGTTGAGCCATAGACTCCATCTGCGATTGTGAATGGTGCTTCATAATACTCCATGGCTTGGAGTGCGGTAAAGTAAAATCCTAGTAGAATAGTTAGTGCTAAGGATTGAATGGCTTGTTTTCGTTCTCCTTCTATGATGCTGTGGTGGGCTCATGTTACTGTAACACCTGATGCCAGAAGTACGGCTGTATTAAGGAGAGGCACTTCAAATGGGTCTAGAGGGATAATTCCTGTAGGGGGTCAACATCCTCCTAGTTCTGGTGTTGGTGCTAGGCTTGAGTGATAAAAGGCTCAGAAGAACCCTAGGAAGAAGAAGACCTCAGAAGTAATGAATAGGATTATCCCGTATCGTAGTCCTTTTTGTACTGGCAGGGTGTGGTGGCCTTGGAAGGTCCCCTCTCGAATAATATCACGTCATCATTGATATATGGTGAGTAATAGAAGAATTATTCCTAGTGTTATTAGTGTTGTTGAGTGGAAGTGGAATCAAATTGCTAAACCGGATGTTATTAGTAGAGCGGCGATGGCTCCGGTTAATGGTCATGGGCTTGGGTCAACTATATGATAGGCATGTGCTTGGTGGGCCATTATACGTTTTCTTGTAAATATAGGCTTAGGAGGAGTACAAATACATAAGCTTGGATTATTGCGACTGCGACTTCTAGTAATGTGAGTAGGAAGAGTACTGTGGCGGTTAGGATTGCTACTGTTGGTATTATTGGTAGAAGAACAAATACGGCTGTGGCGATAAGTTGAATTAGTAGGTGACCTGCGGTTAGGTTGGCTGTGAGTCGAACTCCTAGGGCTAATGGTCGAATAAATAGGCTAATTGTTTCAATGATAATTAGTGCTGGAATCAGTGGAATTGGTGTTCCTTCTGGTAGCAGGTGACCTAGGGCGACGGTCGGTTGATTTCGTATTCCGATAATTACTGTAGCCAATCATAAAGGCACAGCGAACCCTATGTTGAGTGATAGTTGTGTTGTTGGTGTAAATGTGTATGGTAATAGTCCAAGTATATTAATTGTGATTAAGAAAATTATTAATGAGGCTAGTAGTAATGCTCATTTATGTCCTCCTACATTAAGTGGTATTAGTAGTTGATTTGTAAATCGGTTAATAAATCATCCTTGAATTGTGATAAGTCGGTTATTGACTCATCGGGATGATGGGCTTGGGTATAGTACTCAAGGTAGTGTAATTGCGATGGCAATCAGTGGGATACCTAGGTAGTAGGGGCTTGCAAATTGATCAAAAAGGCTTACTATCATGGTCAGTCTCAGGATTCAGTTTTATGTTTTTCGGCGCTTATTGGGGCTGGTTCATTTGGTGAGAGGTGGTTTAAGATCTTAGTTGGAATAATAGTTAGGAAGATTAATCATGAAAATATTAGGATTGCAAATCAGGGGTTTGGGTCTAACTGCGGCATTGTCACTGGGGGTGGTCGGGAATCACCAGTCTTTGGCTTAAAAGGCCAACGCTTTGTCCAATATTTAGCTTCCCAGCGAGGCGGATTCTAGTATTAATAGTGATCAGTTTTCGAAGTGTTCTAATGGTACTGCTTCGATTACGATTGGCATAAAGCTATGATTAGCCCCACAGATTTCAGAGCATTGTCCATAGAATAGTCCTGGGCGTGAGACTATGAATGCGGTTTGGTTAAGTCGTCCTGGGACTGCGTCTATTTTTACACCCAGAGATGGAACGGCCCAAGAGTGTAATACGTCCTCAGCAGATACTAGGACACGAATTGGGGAGTTTACTGGAACAACTATTCGGTTGTCTGTTTCTAGAAGTCGGAATTGTCCTGGGGTTAGGTCTTGAGTTGGTGTTATATAAGAGTCGAATTCTAGGTTTTCGTAATCTGTGTATTCGTAGCTTCAGTATCATTGATGTCCTATTGCTTTAATTGTTAGGTGGGGGTCATTGATTTCATCTATAAGGTATAGGATGCGTAGGGAAGGTAGGGCAATTAATACTAAGATAATGGCTGGTAGGATGGTTCATACAATTTCGATTTCTTGAGAGTCTAGAATATATTTGTTAGTAAGTTTTGTTGAGACCATTGCGATAATAATATATAGTACTAGGGTGCTGATTAAAAATACAATTATTAATGCGTGGTCGTGGAATTGAAGAAGTTCTTCTATAACGGGTGATGCCGCGTCTTGAAATCCTAGTTGCGTTGGATGTGCCATTAAACTTTGAGGGTAAGACATGCAGGGATTTAACCTGCAATTTCACCTTGACAAGGTGGTGTAATTTACATTTTACTAATGTCTTTAAAAGGAAGTGACAGAGTGGTTATGTGACTGGCTTGAAACCAGTATATGGGGGTTCAATTCCTCCCTTTCTCGTTAGCGTGATTGAATTTGTACGAATGCTGGTTCCTCGTATGTGTGATAAGGGGGAGGGCAGCCATGGAGTCATTCTACGTTTGTTGATGTCAGTTCTACAGATAATACTTCTCGTTTAGCGGCGAAGGCTTCTCATAGGATGAATAGGAACATGATTACTGCTACTAAAGAAATTAGTGATCCGATAGATGATACTGTGTTTCATAAGGCGTAGGCGTCTGGGTAATCAGAGTATCGTCGTGGTATACCTGCTAGACCTAGGAAGTGTTGTGGGAAGAATGTGAGGTTAACTCCAATAAATATAACTCCGAAGTGGATTTTTGTTCAGGTGTTGTGAAGGGTGTATCCGCTTAGTAGAGGGAATCAGTGTACGAAGGCTGCTATAATGGCAAATACGGCACCTATTGATAGTACATAGTGGAAGTGTGCAACTACGTAGTAAGTGTCGTGGAGGATGATGTCTAGTGATGAGTTAGATAAAACAATTCCTGTTAGACCACCTACTGTAAATAGGAAAATAAACCCAAGAGCTCATAGTATTGGCGTTTCTCATTTAATGGATCCTCCGTGAAGTGTGGCTAGTCAGCTGAATACTTTTACACCTGTTGGAATTGCGATGATTATTGTTGCAGATGTAAAGTATGCACGAGTGTCTACGTCTATCCCTACGGTAAATATGTGATGGGCCCATACGATGAACCCTAGAAGGCCAATGGCTATTATGGCTCATACTATTCCTATATAGCCGAATGGTTCTTTTTTACCTGAATAGTAGGCTACAACGTGTGAGATGATTCCGAATCCTGGGAGAATAAGAATATAAACTTCTGGGTGTCCAAAGAATCAAAACAGGTGTTGGTAAAGGATTGGGTCTCCTCCCCCTGCTGGGTCAAAGAATGTAGTGTTGAGGTTTCGGTCTGTTAGAAGTATTGTGATTCCAGCAGCTAGTACTGGTAGTGATAGGAGGAGTAGTACAGCGGTTACAAGGACTGATCAAACGAATAGAGGTGTTTGATATTGAGTAATGGCTGGGGGTTTTATGTTAATAGTTGTGGTGATAAAGTTAATTGCCCCTAAGATTGATGACACCCCTGCTAGGTGAAGTGAGAAAATTGTCAGGTCTACTGATGCTCCTGCGTGGGCTAAATTTCCTGCAAGAGGCGGATATACTGTTCATCCTGTCCCGGCTCCAGCCTCGACACCGGAAGAAGCTAAAAGTAGTAAGAATGATGGAGGTAGAAGTCAGAAACTTATGTTATTTATTCGGGGGAATGCTATATCTGGGGCTCCAATTATTAGTGGTACAAGTCAGTTTCCAAATCCTCCAATAAGGATAGGCATTACTATAAAGAAAATTATTACAAAGGCGTGGGCAGTGACGATAACATTATAAATTTGATCATCGCCTAGAAGTGATCCGGGTTGGCTAAGTTCAGCTCGAATAAGGAGGCTCAGGGCGGTTCCTACTATTCCGGCTCAGGCACCGAATACAAGATAAAGGGTACCAATGTCTTTGTGATTAGTAGAGAAGAATCAACGCGTGATTGCCACAGGTAGGGTGGCCGAAGGCTTAGGCGGTGGGTTGTAGCCCCGAATATAAAGGTTTAATTCCTTTTCCTATCAGCTCCGTGGTGAATAGCACATTGGATTGCAAATCCGAAGGCGCAGATTAATACTCTGCCGGGGCTTTTCCCGCCTTGTTTAGCTAAGCGGCGGGAAAAGTAGATGGATGCTCGTTGGTTTGAGCGCTTAGCTGTTAACTAAGAGTTTGTAGGATCGAGGCCTTCTCATCTAGTGAGGCCTTAGCTTAATTAAAGTGTCTGATTTGCAATCAGGAGATGTAAGTTAATATCTTATAGGTCTTAACCAGGGACTAGAAGATTTTCACTTCTACTTAGAGCTTTGAAGGCTTTCGGTCTAATATTATCCTAAGTTCCTTAAGTGGTTAGTGCTATAATGTTTGGGGTTATTGGTAGTAACCCTAGGGTGGCTGTGGTAAATAAGGCTAGGGGTAGTGAGATTTGGGTTGTATTTGTTCGTCAGGGGGCAGTTGAATTGGTTGTGTTTGGGGAGATGGTTAATGTTATTGCGTAGCATAGTCGTAGGTAGAAGTATAGGCTGATTAGGGCGGTTAGGGCTATGGTTGTGGCCACGATAGGGAGTTCTTGTTTTGCTAGTTCTTGTAAAATTAATCATTTTGGTATGAACCCTGTTAGTGGTGGGAGGCCCCCTAGTGATAGTAGTACTAGGGCAGTTGTTGATGTTAAAATAGGACTTTTTGACCAGGTTGTTGCTAGTGTACTAATTTTTGTTGTTATTGATGTTTTTATGGTTAGGAATGCTGCGGAGGTTATGATAATGTATATTCCTAGTGCGATTAGTGTTAGTTGTGGGGAGTATTGGATGATGATAATTATTCACCCTATGTGTGCGATTGAGGAGTAGGCTAGGATTTTTCGGATTTGGGTTTGGTTTAGTCCTCCTCATCCACCTACTAATGTAGAGGTGATTCCTAGTAGTGTTAGTAGTGAGGGGTCAATGGTTTGTGCTGTTTGAATAATTAGTGCTAGTGGGGCTAGTTTTTGTCAAGTAGATTGGATTAATCCTGTTAATAGGTCTAGGCCTTGTAGTACTTCTGGTAGTCAAAAGTGTATTGGTGCGAGTCCAATTTTTAGTGCTAGAGCAGTTATAAATATTGTGCTGGCGGCTGGGTTTGATAGGTTGTTAATACTTCATTCTCCAGTTATTCAGGCGTTTGTTGTGCTTGCGAATAGGATTATTGCGGCTGCAGTGGCTTGGGTTAGGAAGTATTTAGTGGTTGCTTCTACTGCACGTGGGTGGTGGTGTTGTGCTATTAGGGGGGTGATTGCTAGTGTATTAATTTCTAGGCCTATTCAGGCTAGTAGTCAGTGTGAGCTGGCGAATGTAATGGTGGTTCCTAGTCCTAGGCTGGATAAGAGGATTGCAAGTACATATGGATTCATTGGCGGAGGAGGGATTTTAACCGTCATGTTCGGGGTATGGGCCCGAAAGCTTTATTAGCTGACCCCGTCTCTAGAAGGTGGTGTATGGGAAGCACTGAGAGTTTTGATCTCTTAAGTATGGGTTCGACTCCCTTCTTTCTAGGAACTGAGGGGGTTTTAACCCCTGTAAATCACTCTATCAAAGTGGTCCTTGGGCACTCAGGCACAGTTCCATTGCCTATTATACTTGTGGGGGAAGTCCTGCTATTGCGATTGGTAGTGCGGTGTGTCATAGTACGAGGGCAAGTGTTAGGGGGAGGAAGTTTTTTCATACTAGGTGCATTAGTTGGTCGTATCGGAATCGTGGGTATGAGGCTCGCACTCAGAGGAACATGATAGATAGTAGTGCAGCTTTAATTATGAGGTTGATGGTTGTGATTTCTGGAATGTTTGGAATGTGCGAGGCTCCTAGGAATAGGACTGCTGAGAGGGTGTTTATTAGGAGGATGTTAGCGTATTCGGCTAGGAAGAATAGTGCGAATGGTCCTCCTGCGTATTCTACGTTAAATCCTGATACTAGTTCAGATTCACCTTCTGTTAGGTCGAATGGTGCTCGGTTTGTTTCGGCTAGTGTTGAGATATATCATATTGCGGCTAGTGGTCATGCGGGGGCTAGTAGTCAGATGCTTTCTTGGGTAATGTTGAAGGTTTGTAGGGTATATCCTCCTGAGAAGATGATTACGGACAGGAGGATTAATCCTAGGCTAACTTCATATGAAATTGTTTGTGCTACGGCCCGCAGGGCTCCAATTAGTGCGTATTTTGAATTTGATGCTCATCCTGATCCTAGGATTGAGTATACTGCTAGACTTGATAGGGCTAGTATGAATAGGATTCCTAGGTTAAGGTCAGTTACTGGGTGGGGTATTGGTATTGGTGCTCATAGGGTTATTGCTAGTGTTAGTGCGAGTATTGGGGTAATTAGAAATAGGAGTGGGGATGAGGTGGATGGGCGCACTGGTTCTTTGATGAATAGTTTTACTCCGTCTGCGATTGGTTGTAATAGTCCGTAAGGTCCTACTACGTTCGGCCCTTTTCGTAGTTGCATATACCCTAATACTTTTCGTTCAATTAGTGTTAGGAAAGCTACTGCTAATAGTACGGGCACAATGTAGGCTAGGGGGTTAATGAGGTGAATTATTAAGGTGTTTAGCATGAACTGGGGAGAGGATTTGAACCTCTGGCTAAAAGGGCTTAGGCCTTTCGCAATTTACCATGCTCTGCCACCCCAGTATGTCCTTATTTTGGCTGGTTTAAAAATAGGGTTTTGGCTCTCCCTTTGTTTTATTTATTTGTTTTCATAAATTAGGGGTGGGGCGTGCTTTGAGTATGGGCCCCTCTTTTCCGATCCTTTCGTACTAGGAAAAGTAGCGTTACAGATAGAAACTGACCTGGATTGCTCCGGTCTGAACTCAGATCACGTAGGACTTTAATCGTTGAACAAACGAACCCTTAATAGCGGCTGCACCATTAGGATGTCCTGATCCAACATCGAGGTCGTAAACCCCCTCGTCGATATGGACTCTGGGAGGGGATTGCGCTGTTATCCCTAGGGTAACTTGGTTCGTTGATCGGCTTGAGTTGGCCGGATCATGTTTGGTCAGATGTTCTGTGGCTTAGAGATGTCTCTCTTAGTTTTAGGATATTATCCCAGTCCACTTGGAGGCTTCATTTTCCTCCGTGGTCGCCCCAACCGAAGGTAAAATTTCATTTTCCACTAGGTTTTTTCTTTTTATTGAGTTGTTTAACGTGGTTGAGTTTTGTACCTTAAGCTCCAAAGGGTCTTCTCGTCTTGTATTATTATACCCGCTTCTGCACGGGTAGATCAATTTCACTGATTGGAAAAGGGAGACAGTTAAGCCCTCGTTTAGCCATTCATACAGGTCCCCATTTAAGAGACAAGTGATTGCGCTACCTTCGCACGGTCAAAATACCGCGGCCGTTGAACTTGTAGTCACTGGGCAGGCTGGACCTCCTATACTTGGTTTTGTTGCAGGAGGCGATGTTTTTGGTAAACAGGCGAGGCTTGTGTTTGCCGAGTTCCTTCCTTTTCTTTTAATCTTTCCTGTAGGGCACTCCAGTGTAGGGGTAACGATTGTTTGGTTGTGGGTTTTTCTTGATTTAAAATTCACATTGCTCTCTTGGGTTGAGTTCGTTAGTTGCCAATGGTTAGTCCGGTTTGGCTTACACTTGTGCTTGGAGAAGGGCGGTCCTTCTTGTTACTCATTTTAGCATAATCTCTTCCATGTGGGCATGGGTTGGCCTAATAATGCTTAGGGGGGTGAGATTTGTTTGTCGGAATAATAAACTTTTATCTGTCTGAGCTTTAACGCTTTCTGTTTTGGTGGCTGCTTTTAGGCCCACTAGAACAGTGTGTTTTGTGTGTTATGATCTTTACCCTCCTTGTAAGGTTGTGTCCTTTGTTAAAGGGGCTGTACCCCCTTTAACTAACTCTCGTATATTTCTCTACATCTTGTTTGGTGTTTGATTTGATTTGGGGATTACGAGGCTGAACTTCTATCCATTTTTTAGGCAACCAGCTATCACCAGGTTCGGTAGGTCTGTCACTTCTACCCGGAGCTCTTCCCACTCTTTTGCCACAGAGACGGGTTAGCCCTTAGTAGGCTGTCTCGGGGTAGCTCACCTGGTTTCGGGGTTTCAAACTAAAGTTCTCTTTGCTTGGGTTTTCTGGCTAAATCATGATGCAAAAGGTACAAGGTTAAGTCTTTGCTTTTTAATGCTTATATGGGTTGTTTCATTTCTCTTTCAGCTTTCCCTTGCGGTACTTTTTCTATTGCTTTGGTGGAACCTTTTCTGTCTCCCATACTAAGGTAAAAGAATGGTTTAGTTTTTGGTGAGTGGCTTATTTTGTATTATTTATATTGTTTAGTTATTTGTTAGTTAAGCTAGCTGTTTGGCTCAGGGTGATCCAGTTTGCATGGATGTCTTCTCGGTGTAAGTGAGATGCTTGACTAACTCAGCCACGCCCTGAGTTTGGTCCAAGTGCACCTTCCGGTACACTTACCGTGTTACGACTTGCCTCCCCTTGTCGATGTTTTGTGTATTATGTATATTTTAGTGTTTTGATGGGGGAGAGTGACGGGCGGTGTGTACGCGTCTCAGAGCCGGGTTCAAAGGGACTCTCTATTTCCCTTTTACTACTAAATCCTCCTTCAAGTACTATTTCATTGTACACGTTCGTAATATTCTGTGGTTAGAAAATGTAGCCCATTTCTTCCCACTTCATGCGCTACACCTCGACCTGACGTTTTGGGTGTTACCCATTTTGCTTACTTTTATTTCCTTCACAGGGTAAGCTTGCGACGGCGGTATATAGGCTGGGGTGGCTAGGAGTGGTGAGGTTGAACGGGGATTATCGGTTCTAGAACAGGCTCCTCTAGGGGGGTCTGAGACACCGTCAAGTCCTTTGGGTTTTAAGCTAATGCTCGTAGTACCCTGGCGGGCATAATTGTAATTTGATGTCTGGGTTTATGGCTGAGCATAGTGGGGTATCTAATCCCAGTTTGTTTCTCAGCTTTCGTGGGGTCAGGTAATTTGTTAAAGCTACTTTCGTGCTAGAGCTTCGGGCGCCTAGAAGCGTATAACAGCCAAGGGGCCATTTGGCTTTATTTTAGTTTGTCCTTAACCACCCTTTACGCCGTTAAAATATCAACTTGGGCCTCTCGTCTAACCGCGGTGGCTGGCACGAGTTTTACCGGCCCTTTTAACACTGACTAAGTCAAGTTTTCACTTATTGCTTAATGTTTATCACTGCTGAATTCCCTTGGGGGTGTGGCTTGGCTAGGCGTCTTGGGCTAATGGTTGTGCCTGATGCCCGCTCCTCGTCTTCGGGCAGGGGATTGAGGGCATTCTCACTGGGTTGCGGATACTTGCATGTGTAAATTGAGTTAGAGCTGATAATAAGGTCGGGACCATGCCTTTGTGCATGCGGAGTTTTTTAGGACTCATCTTAGCATCTTCAGTGCTATGCTTTGTGTTAAGCTACGCTAGC